TCATCTTTTGACCAGAAACAAGCGAAGGGTGGAATACCAGAAAGAGATAATGTTCCGAAAAGGAAAGTCAATGCAGTAATTGGCATATGTTTCTTTAAACCACCCATAAAATTCATATTTTGACTTTTATTTGGATGATATCCTACAATCGGTTCCAAAGAGTGAATTACGGAACCAGATCCCAAAAATAATAACGCTTTCGAATAAGCATGCGTGATAAGATGGAATAAGCCAGCTTTGTAAGATCCTATACCTGGAGCTAAAATCATATATCCTAATTGTGACATTGTAGAATAAGCCAAACCCTTTTTCAAATCTTTCTGAGTTATCGCGATACAAGCTCCTAACAAAGCTGTTATTGCACCAATCCACGAAATAACCCCCATAACTAGAGGTAACATTTCAAATAAAGGAAACATTCGGGCAACAAGAAAAATCCCTGCTGCGACCATAGTGGCAGCATGGATCAGAGCAGAAATAGGGGTAGGTCCTTCCATAGCATCGGGTAACCAGATATGAAGTGGAAATTGCGCAGATTTCGCTATTGGACCCATGAACAGGAGAATGGCGCATATATTAGCAAATAAAGTATTAATTTCATTATGACTGAGTAATTTGTAGAATTTTTCGGACAAATCTTGAAATTCAAAACTGCCTGTTATCCAATAGAATCCTAAAATACCTAGTAATAAACCAAAATCCCCTATACGATTTGTTACGAAAGCTTTTTGACAAGCATTAGCCGCACTAGGTCGAGTGAACCAAAACCCGATTAATAAATAAGAACACATCCCAACTAATTCCCAAAAAATATAAATTTGTATCAAATTTGGACTAAGAACTAATCCCAACATTGACGCAGTGAAAAGACTTAAGTAACAAAAAAACCTTATATACCCTTGATCATGCAACATATAACTATCACTATAAATCATAACTATAGCTCCTACTGTAGTTACTAAGATTAGCATAATCGAAGTCAAAGGATCAATTAAATAACCTATTTCTAGAACAACATTTTTATTAGCAACCCAGGACCAAAAAAATTGATGGATTGGACTCCCCGTTATTTGTTGCCAAAAAACATGGAAAGATAGAAACATTGCTATGATCAGAGAGAAGATACTGGTTAACGAACATATCCGACGACTATTCTTAATAGAATTTGGGGAAAAAAATAAAACCAATCCTAATGAGACAGCGGAAAGAAATGGAAGCAATGGAACAAGCCAAAAATTCTGAAATAAGATTTCCATAACGGTTTTTTTTGTATGAAAAAACTTCATATAATGAAGTATAATTGATAATTAATTGAAATGATTAAATACATAAAAAAAGAGACTCTTGGGGATATAACTAAAATGTATAATTTATTTCCATTTTAACCACTATTATTTATGGAGAAAATATTACAAATTAGTAATAATAGTAATATACAATATATTGATATTATTATATCTTTTCTTTTTCTAAGTAAAAGATGTAATTTTTTGGATTTCAAATTCAGAATAGTTTTTCAATAAGTTTTCCAATTTTGTTGCAATAATATTTTTTATTCGCAATAAACTAATAAAATTATTAATAAATTTACGAATCAATGAATACATATGCAATAATTGAAACCGGAGGCCAACAACTCCGAGTCGAACCTGGAAGATTTTATAATATTCGTCATTTGGCTCCACTAATATCTAATAAATTGGAAGAAAACACTAAAATATTAATTTATCGTGTTCTAATGATTCGTCGAAAATCCACTATAGACATAGGAAATCCGTGGTCGAAAGGTGCCATAGTTAAGGGCCGAATTCTTCACCCTTATCTCGAAAAAAAAGTTACGATTTATAAAATGATTTCTAAGAAGAAAACACGACGTAAATTTGGCCATAGACAGAAATCAACACGGTTTGTTGTTGATTCAATTTTTTTGAACGGAGAGGAAATATACAAATGATATCAAAATGGATTATCGAATAAAAAATTTTCGATCCATAAATTTTTATTTTTCTATGGCTGAGAAGCAGAGATATAAAAAATCTTCCTATTAAATCTTTACTAATGAGGTATTCTTTATTATGGCGGTTCCAAAAAAACGCACTTCAAAGTTGAAAACGAAAATTCGCCGAAATATTTGGAAGGGTAAGGCTCATAAAATTGCACTGAAAGCTTTCTCTCTAGCTAGATCTATTTTAACGAATCGCTCTAAAAGTTTTTATTATACAGTAAATCGCAAATCGTCCGATTCCTCCGAATATGATTCAACCGATGGGAAATAATTGATACGACTAGTAAAGATGAAATTTTTTCGATAGGAATTAAATTCATTCGATACTTCAAAAAATCGGATAAATTAGAACTTTGATTTTTGAATAGAAGTAATAAGGAAAAATAAGCGGTTTAACCAAATTTTTCGTGGCCAATTAGAAAATGATGATTCAATTTTTTTCGATTACTCCTTTCATATTATTTATAATTACCAATGGAAAAATCCGGTTCCTAACAAAATTTGAATTTGTATTATCTTCAGCATCACATTACGGAACTTTCATACTAATTTTACCTATATCTGTTCTATTATATACAACTAAACAACAGTCCTGGGATACTTTACTACAAATTACTACTGAACCTATAATTTTGTCTGTTTATAGTTTTACATTTTTAACTGCGTTATTTTCGACGATTATAAATTCATTATTTGGACTAATACTTGCTTGGGTTTTAGTAAGATATGAATTTCCGGGAAAAAAACTTTTAGATGCTGCTGTGGATCTACCCTTCGCTCTCCCGACTTCTGTAGGCGGATTAACTTCAATGACCGTATTTAGTGATAAAGGATGGTTGAAACCTATTTTTTCTTTCTTGGGTATAAGAATAGTTTTTGGTCCGTTAGGAGTTCTTACAGCTATGATTTTTGTCTCTTTACCCTTTGTCGTACGTACAATACAACCCGTTTTACAAGATATGGAGGACGAACCCGAAGAAGCAGCACAATGCTTGGGCGCATCCTCCTGGACAACATTTTGGCATATTCTGTTCCCACCATTGATTCCATCATTATTAACTGGAACAACACTGGGATTTTCAAGAGCGTTGGGAGAATATGGATCAGTAGCTTTGGTAGCATCTAATATTCCAATGAAAGATTTAGTAATTTCGGTGCTTTTATTTCAGAAACTTGAACAATATGACTATCAAAGTGCTGCTATCATCGCGAGTTCAGTATTACTAATGTCTTTTGGTACACTTCTTTCGATCAATAAAATTCAATCCTGGAAGGGAAGTATCCACAAATAACAATACCTAATATAACTACAGAGCAAGTCACAAGAGCTTTCTACAATCATTTTTTAGTCATATATTTTTATCGGAGTAGTGGGATTTGAACCCACGACTTCCATCACCCCAAGATGACACACTACCAATCTGTGCTATACCCCGTTTATCTGTAATTGCAATAGTTAAGTACGCAAAAATTTTGGGAATTGTACGATATATATATATATATATATATATATATATATATATATATATATATATCGCAGCCGCTATGGTGGAATTGGTAGACACGTTGCTCTTAGGAAGCAATGCTAGCGCATCTCGGTTCAAATCCGAGTAGCGGCACAAAACCATTTTTTTTTATACTAGGTAATTATCTATATACAAAAAAAGTTTTTGAAAAATATTTGGACCTTTCTATTAGTGATTTATAATCAAATTATAGCATATTCTAGTTAATGGACCCTGTGACAAAATCTAAACAACTTTCGAATTTCTAATTATGACATTTACAATTTTGGAACAACTCCTGGCCCATATTTCTTTCTTTCTCCTATTTTTCGTTACTCTAATCCATTGGGGGAAGTTTATACTCATTAATAATGAAGAACTTAATCTTGTCGGAAAAATTGGTATGATAATCGTTTCCTCATCCATAACAATCTTTCTTGTAATTCGGTGGATTATTTCGAAACATTTTCCCTTAAGTAATTTGTATGAATCATCAATGTTTCTTTCTCGGGGTTTGACATTAATTCATTTGATTTTGGAAAATAAAGCAAAAACAAATTGGTTAGGGATAATAACCGCTCCAAGCGCAATGTTAGCCCATGGATTTGCAACTTTAAGCCTCCCCAGAGAAATGCAACAATTCCTTCCATTGGTTCCTGCTTTACAATCTCATTGGCTAATGATGCATGTAACTACAATGATATTAAGTTACTCCGCACTCTTATGTGGATCTGTGTTAGCAATAGCTTTATGGATCGTTACAGCGACCAAACACGAGAAACTTTCACCGATAAAATTTCATACAAATTCTATTTTTTATTCTTTGATATATAGAAATTGCGAAGAAATAATTAGTAAGGATACTTCCTGTGACTCACAAAAAAGTTTATATTTTATAAATTTTCGTAAATGGCAGTTAATTAATGAATTAGATCATTGGAGTTACAGAATTATTAGTTTTGGGTTCCCCCTTCTGACCATAGGTATCTTATCTGGGGCGGTCTGGGCTAACGAAGCATGGGGCTCATATTGGAATTGGGATCCAAAAGAAACGTGGGCTCTAATAACTTGGTTAATATTTGCTACATATTTACATACTCGAATGATAAGGGGTTGGGGAGCAGAACAATCAGCAATTATAGCTTTTTTAGGTTTTTTTATAATTTGGATTTGTCATTCGGGTGTTAATTTATTGGGAAAAGGTTTACATAGTTATGGATGGCTACCTCAAAGTTTATAATTCAAATTAGAAATATAATTTTCGGTTCTAAGTCATTATTATCTATATTTAGATAATAATGACTTAGAACCGAAAATTATTAATGAAATAATAACTCAATTCATATATGTATTCGATGAGAACAAAAAATAGAAAATTAGGAATCAAGACAAACGTTGTGTGTTATAACATCATAAATTGCGGGAGAAACTTTGGGAAATAAAATAATTCGTTTTATTATCCCAAATTGAGAGAACAAAATTTGGATAAATACCTATACCTAATATTGGAAGGAATAAACAAACAGAAATGAAAATTTCTCTTGGTACAGCATCTTTAAAATATGTAATTGAAATTCCGGAAGATTTATATCCATAAAACATTTGTCGCAACATTGATAGTAAATAAATGGGAGTTAAAACTATTCCAATTCCCTGAGTTGTAAGAACAATTATTTTGAAAACGAAAGAATAATTAGGATTATTAACAATACTTAGAAAAATCATTGATTCTGCTGCAAAACCACTTGTACCAGGTAATGCTAAAGAAGCTAGTGAGGAACTAGTGAATAAAGCAAAAATTTTTGGCATCGAAGTAGCTACTCCGCCCATCTGATTGAGAAGAAGAGTACGTGTTCTATCATAACTTATTCCCGACAAAAAGAAAAGTGAAGCGCCGATTAGACCATGCGAGATCATTTGTAAAATAGCCCCATCAAGACCTATAGTTGTTAAGGATCCGATCCCTATTAGTACGAAACCCATATGAGATACTGAAGAATAAGCAATTCTTCTTTTCAAATTCCGTTGGCTTAGAGAAGTCAGAGCTCCATAAACAATTTGGAGGGCCCCTGCACTGACTAACCAAGGAGCGAATAAATAATGAGCATGGGGCAGTAATTCCATATTGATTCTGACTAACCCATATCCTCCCATTTTTAAAAGAATTCCAGCTAAGAGCATACAAGTACTATAATGTGCTTCACCATGAGTGTCCGGTAACCAAGTATGAAATGGAATAATTGGAAGTTTAACAGCAAATGCTAATAAAAGACTCAAATATATTATTATTTCCAATTCTATAGGATAAGTTTTATCCATTAATATATGAAAATCAAAAGTCGATATATTAGATTTGTAAAAAGCCATCATTAGAGCTCCAATCAAAATGAAAATGGAGCTACCTGCGGTGTACAAAATGAATTTAGTGGCTGCATAAAGACGACGTTTCCCTCCCCAAATAATTAGCAATAGATAAACGGGAAGTAATTCCAATTCCCACATGAAAAAAAAAAGTAGAATATCCTGACAAGCAAATAATCCTATCTGCCCACTATACATTGCTAACATCAAAAAATGGAATAATCGGGGATTCCGTGTAACCGGCCAAGCAGCCAATATAGCAAGGGTAGTTATGAAGCCCGTTAGTAAGATAAGTCCGATAGAAAATCCGTCGATCCCTAATCGCCAATGAAAATCCATAAAATTTATCCAACTATAATCTTCTTTCAATTGGGTATAATTATTATTAAATTGATATTGGTAGCGAAAAATATAAATTATTAAAAGAAACTCTAAAAGACAAACTCCTAGAGTGTACCATCGAATAAGTTTATTTCCTTCGGGTGGGAAAAAGGGGATAAGTAATCCTGCGGATATTGGAAAAATGACAATTATAGTTAGCCAGGGATAATGGTTCATAATGCGATAGATAAAAAGAATTTTTGTAATAAGAACCTATTTGGAATATTCATAGGTTCTTATTACAGAAAGATACAAAGTTTTTTATTTAATAACATGAAAAATTAATATCCGATACCCATACTACGAGTGGTTTCGTCTCCTAAATAGACACGTATACTCAAGAAATCTGTTGGACAAGCAGATTCGCATCTTTTACAACCTACGCAATCTTCCGTTCTAGGAGCAGATGCTATTAGATTGGCCTTACAACCATCCCAACTTATCATTTCCGGTACATCTGTTGGACAAGCCCTTACACATTGGGTACAACCGATGCATGTAGCATAAATTTTGACTGCATGTGCCATTGGATTCTTTAACTCCCATTGGAATATGAATAACCTTGAATTGAATGAAATAAAAGTGTCTTTTGTACGAAAGATACTTTTTATGTATTGTAGATCCAAAAGATTAGTAATCACAATTAAAGATTCATTGATATTAATTGTAATTAAATCACTACCATTTTAGCAAATCGAATTGGTCAATACGAGTCGACTTTCTATTACGATAAATAGCTAAAACAATAGCTGATCCGATAGTTGCTTCAGCTGCTGCAATGGATATTATAAATATAGAAAAAATTTCCCCTTTTATTTGCGAATTATCCATAAAATTGGAAAAAGTCACTAGATTTATATTAACCGCGTTAAGGACCAACTCTAAGCACATGAGTGCCTTAACCATATTTCTACTTGTAATTAATCCAAAAATACCGATGCAAAATATAAAAGCACCTAAAATTAGAATATGTTCGAGCATGAAAATCCTTATCAAATTTTTTTTCCGGATGCAAATAGAAATATCATAAATTGTTTGTAATAATTTAAATGATCAAGAAGTTTCCTTTTCGTTTTGAAAGATTTTCTCCTCCGCAATAATTATTCGTTCTCCACGAGCCAAAGTAATAGCACCTATTAATGCAATTAGCAGAATTATTGACATAAGTTCAAATGGAACAAGAAATTCAGTTAGCAATTCAGATCCGATACGACGAATACTATCTATCGACATTAATTTTTCATTTTTATTCGATTCAGTAACTAAAAAAATTTTAGACCATGATGTATTTGAAATAACATTACTCAATAATAGAAAAATACTACTACAAATAGTGAAAGTAATTCCATCACCTATAGTCCAAAGCAAGAGAAACTTATTATCTGATTGTTTTTTATTTATTAGCATCACCGCAAATACGATCAAAACATTTATGGCCCCGACATAGATCAAAAGTTGTGCTGCTGCAACAAAATCGGAATCTAAAGAAAGATATGAAAAGGATACGGAAACAAAAACAAATCCTAAGAGAAAGGCAGAATAAACGATATCATTGAGTAAAACGACACCGAGGCTGCCTAATATGAGACTCAATTCGATTAAAAAAAAAATGGTTTCGAAAAAAGATTCTGGTAATTTCATAGGTCTTATAATAGAAGAATCAACGAATTTTATATATTAATCTGAAATTAGAACAATATTAAAAATATGCTAATGAAAGGTAAGATCTAACCCTATTGATCTGAAGAGTCAGTCACGTTTCTTAACTCTGGATGTGCTTCCATAACCCTCTTAGATAATGTTGTTAAATTTGAAATAATTTCAAGTGTGGAATCCTCGCTGATTGATATAGGTAATCGACCTAAGGCTGTTTGATCATAATTTAATTCATGACGATCATAGGTTGAAAGTTCATATTCTTCAGTCATTGATAAGCAATTCGTGGGACAGTATTCAACACAATTTCCGCAGAATATACAAATACCAAAATCAATGCTATAACTCTTTAGTTGTTTCTTTTTCAGAGTCTTTCGTAATTCCCAGTCAACAACAGGTAAATTTATGGGACATACACGTACACATACTTCGCAAGCTATACATTTATCGAATTCGAAATGGATACGGCCTCGGAATCGTTCAGATGGTATTAATTTTTCATAAGGATATTGAATAGTCATTGGTAAACGATTCATATGATCCAATGTAACAATAAAACCTTCACCAATGTATCTAGCAGCTTGTATAGCTCGTTGACCATAACTAATAAATCCAGTCATCGTAGAGAAAAACATAGGAAGAAATCCTTATTTTTTAATAAAATTTGTTATTTTCTTTCGCCGACTCCTTCTTTTTCTTTTTAGGCCCGAACCGGTATATATAAAAGCTACTTAAATAATTTATAATAAAAGGAGTTGTAAAGATGCTGTCAATAATAAATTACCTAAAGCAATTGGTAATAGAAACTTCCAACCAAGATTCAATAGTTGATCTATCCTTATTCTGGGTAAGGTCCATCTCGTCATTATACAAATGAATAGAAATAAATATGCTTTAACTATTGTAATAATTATTCCTGATACTATATTGGTAACGTGAGTAATTTCATGTATAATAGGATTCCACTCTACATTGATCAGATCCATGAAAGATGGTAAGGGAAAATGCCAGCCTCCTAAATAAAGAATTGTCACAAATAAAGAAGAGACCAATAGATTTAAGTAAGAAGCAAGATAAAACAATGCAAATTTAATACCCGAATATTCTGTTTGATACCCCGCAACCGATTCTTCTTCTGCTTCCGGTAAATCAAACGGTAATCTTTCACACTCTGCTAAAGATGAAATGGAAAAAACTATAAAACCGATTGGTTGGCGCCACAAGTTCCAGCTCCAAAATCCATATTTAGATTGTGCTTCAACTATATCAACTGTACTTAAACTATTTGACAATTATAGTCGATATTATCATTACTGTTAATATCTCTATTTCAAAACCGTACATGAAACTTTTCATTTCATACGGCTCCTCAATGGCTATTGAGATATAAATACGTATTAATATCTAGTTACCAACGAGATTCTGTCTGCTGTAGAAGCTTCTGAATCTATCTCAACTTTTACAGTTTTTTGCTGGCGCTAACTCAGATTCATAGAAATAAATAGAAATAATTAGATTTTTTCATTAATAAATCTTATTATTTTGTTTCTATACGAGAACTGCAAAAAAATTACTTCGTTCCGGATAATCATTCTTTTAGTAAATAGGAATATGTGCTTAAGTAGGATTTTAAGGAGGTACTGCTGAAGCATCTCTACCAATGTAAAGTCCTTTTTCCATTATCATTTATATCTTCGATATATTTTTATACCAACCTTTTTATGCATTTCGTTCTTTCTCATCCGTTACTATTGCTTAATCAAATTTATTGATCTTTTTCCGCTATTAGGTGTTGACTGCTAATCTATAACCTAGGAATGTACAATGAAATTGTACAAAGCTTTCACTCTTGTACAAAGAGGATGGGATTTGATTCTTCACTGCAAACGATCAAAATTCACTGTTTAATTTTACCCATATGATTATCCAGTTTTAATCGGATATTGAAACCAGAATTACTAATTATTGGAAAATTAGGTATCTATACGAATCACACGTAGAGCCACGGATAAAACACTCGGAGCTAAAGGAATTTCGTAACTAATAGATTGAGCAGCTGCTCGTAAACCACCTAAAAAAGAATACTTATTATTTGAGCCATATCCAGCCATAAGCAGACCTAGAGGAACAACACTAGAAATGGCGATCCAGAAAAAAACACCTATCCCTAAATTAGATAAAATAACATTGTATTCGAAAGGAATCACTAAATAACTTGAAAAAACGGGTACAATAACTAATATAGGCCCAATATTGAATAAATTATAATCTCCTTGTGATGGGATAATATTTTCCTTCAGAAACAGTTTTGTACCATCCGCCAAAGCTTGAATGATTCCTGAGGGGCCAGCATACTCCGGTCCTATACGTTGCTGCATCGCTGCAGATATTTTTCTTTCGAGCCATACAATAACTAATACTCCTATAGTTACTCCTGACATTAGAATGAGAACGAAAATTATGATTTGTATAAGGTATGAGAATTCTCCAGAAAATGCGAATGTGGTAAAATTTTGGATAATTTGTTTTCCTAAATTTATATTTAGCATCATTTTAACGATCAACCTCTCCCATAATGATATCTATACTTCCTAAAATTGTCATAATATCTGCCAATTTCATTCCTTGAACTAATTGCGAAAGAATTTGTAAATTTACAAAACCGGGTGGTCGAATTTTCAATCTCCAAGGAAATACACTATCATCTCCAATTAAAAAAATACCTAACTCTCCTTTAGGAGCTTCTACTCTTACATAATGTTCCTGTTTCGGCAATTTGAAGGTGGGTGATGGTTTCTTACTGACAAATTGATAATCGAATGAATTCCATTCAGAATTTTTTTGTTTACTCAGTCTCCTAGCCTCTAAATTTTCATAAGGTCCTCCTGGAATAGCTTTCAAAGCTTGTTGAATTATTCTTGTAGATTCTTTCATTTCGCCGATTCTTACTAAGTAACGAGCTAGTGAATCCCCCTCTTTCTGCCACTGAGTTTGCCAATCCAATTCATCATAACATTCATAATGATCTACTTTCCGTAGGTCCCATTGAACTCCTGAGGCTCGTAACATAGGTCCCGATAGACCCCAATTTATAGCTTCGTTTTTATTAGTAACACCTACACCTTCTACCCGTTCGAGAAAAATTGGATTATTTGTTATAAGTTTTTCATATTCATTAATTTTTGGTAAAAAATAATCACAGAAATCTAAACACTTATCGATCCATCCATATGGTAAATCTGCAGCGACTCCTCCGATGCGGAAATAATTATGCATCATCCGCATACCGGTTGCAGTCTCGAATAAATCGTATATCATTTCCCTTTCTCTAAAAATATAGAAAAAAGGTGTTTGTGCACCGATATCGGCCATGAAGGGACCAAGCCATAATAAATGAGATGCAATACGACTTAGTTCCAACATAATAACTCTGATATAACTTGCTCTCTTAGGTACCTGAATGTTTGTCAATTTTTCTGGCCCATTAACCGTAATAGCTTCTGTAAACATTGTGGCTAAATAATCCCATCTTGTTACATAGGGAAGATATTGGACAACTGTTCTATTCTCTGCTATTTTTTCCATCCCCCTATGTAGATAACCTAATGCGGGTTCACATCCTGAAACGTTTTCGCCTTCAAGAGTAACAATAAGTCGTAAGACTCCGTGCATCGATGGGTGGTGAGGGCCCATACTTACTATCATTGGTCTCTTTTTTCCAGTAAATATCATGATTTATAATTTTCCTCTTAATCAATTAATAATCAATTTTTTTTTAATCTACGGATTCTTAATTCGCTAGTCAGATCTTGATAAGTTGTTAAATTTGTTTTGAATAAATAAGCTAGAAGACGTTTACGCTGACCCAATATTTTCCACAAACCCCTCTGAGATGAGTAATCTTTGCCGTGTTTTTTAAAATGATACGTAAGTTTTACGACGCGACTAGTTAAACGAAATATTTGGGATTCAATCGATCCTTCCTTTTTTTTGAACGTCGGAGACAAATATATGGGTGAATTCTTTGGCATAAAATAATTCTCCTGCAATGGAGAAAGAATGATAAAGTTCATAATTGAAAATTCGTGAATGTTTGGAATATCAAAATATAATGATAGTAATAATAATGAAATATAGAATAGCATGCTCTAAAATAAAAAACTTATAAATTCTATTTTAGAGCGTACTTTGTATTTTTTGGTCAACAAAAGTTTGTAAATATACTTACTTATTTATATTCTGGGATACATACGAAACCTTAACATAGAAAATCGACTCCCATTCATTGTACTAAACCAAAATCGATTCATACAAGCTAGATCTTCGAATCGATAACTGGACCAAATAAAACGTTTAATTACTTTCTTTTTATCGAGTACAGTTTTTTGTTCTGGTTTCTGTTTTCTTCCTAATGCATTTTCGGTCGATCCTCCATTTTTTTCTTGTTGCAAAGCTAATGAATTCAATATCCTGAACTCTCTACGACGTTTGGGAAGCAAAATATATTCTAGATCAAAAAAATTAGATAAACCTATAGGTTTTCCATTATTCCCAGCTATATTCTTATTAATAGAGTATCCATCTATATTTTGTAAATTTAATATTCTTTTTAATCGCTGCTTGAAATTCAACGATGTAGTTATTAATTTATATATTAAAATTTGATCATTCAATAAACGAGGTAAACGATGTTCCGAATTAATGGCTAATCGATTGAAATTATTGTTTCTACGGAAAAAGAGACGGAACAGTTCCAAATCCTTTCTCATTTTTAGCGAAAGGGAAATCATGGTTTCTTGATTCTGCATAAAGGTCATGAGAGATGCCATATTACCTAGTTCTTTAAATCTCTTTTCATAATTTCGAGATCTCCATCTCCATTGACGAATAGATTGATTAACTTCTCTTTCTCTAAGCAATTCTTTATTTCGAAATATTTCCAAATTTCTATGTCTCATAACTGAAGCATTTGAATCCAATACTTTTTTATTCTTATTTTTTTGTTCGACGAAGCCGGGGACAAACCATAAAAAAAGGTTATATTCGAAGAAAATATTTTTTTTTATCGGAAAATCCATAAAAATTCTATTTTTTTTGTAAATAAGCGGATATTTTTGTACCTCATTTATAATAATATTATTTTTTCCAGACTTTTCATTCGATTGGATAAAATTATTTATTATCCAGTTTCTATTTGGATCAAAAAAATTATAAGTTAAAAGACTCTTCTTTAATAATTTATTACTTTTTTTTGTTCCTTCTACCAAAGAATCTACGCGAAATAAGGACCAATCGTCTGTTTGTTCCCGTTCCGAAAAAACTAGTTTTTTCTCCCCAATATTCGAATCAAAAACTTGATTTTTTTTCCAATGCTCACTGACTCTAAAACGCCATTTTTTTGGCGCGATACTATGCCACACTTTCGGATATAAGTTGTATCGATCAAAATGCTTTATCCATTCGTGCCAATTTTTTTTGTTAAAATTGGATAGTGCGAAATTACTTAATAGTCCTTGTTTCTCCAAAAAAATTTTGAAATTATTTTTGATAAACAAATGGAATGTCCAAGATTTCAATAAAGATTTCAAATGAGACTTATTATTCGTTCTTATTCCCCATATCTTTCTAAGTACATATGCTTGAGATATTAATATCATTATTTAGTTAGGATTGACGTAAATTTTTCTCTAATAGTTTATTACTAACAATTAAATATATATTTCTATTTTAATCATCAATTAGATTTCTAATCAATTCTCTCATAACCTCCATTTTGATTCTAAAATTCATTTCGATTTTTTTAATATTTATTTGCAAAGTAGAAAACCATTTCTTTACGAGCCCGATACTTTCTCTACAAAATTGACTAATAATTTGTTTGATTCGAATCGATCGTTCTATAGTTTTTATTTTCTTGATTTTCGCATTCGATAAATAATCTTTTTTCCGATTTCCGTCAAAATATAATTGCGTTCTATCTCTTTCCAAAAGTAAATCTTCCAAATTTTTTATATAAATAATCTTTTCATATTTTGACTCTTTTGGTATTTCGGGAACCAGGTTATTGCTTTCATTTGATAATGGATGGATACTATGAGCATGTTTTTCATATTTCTTATTTGGATTTGAATATAATTCAGAAATTTTCTGACTTTCAATATCAACATTCCCCCTCGAACCGATATCATCAGACATTCTTGATGATTTTTCATTTACTTGTACAAAGAATCTGTGAAATATATTAATTTTCCATCCCTTCTTTAGTTCCCTAGTTATTGGTTTCCAAAATGAAGGTTGTTTTTTCACATTGCCAAATGGTAAATCGGTTAGAAACCCCCAAGCAGTTAAATAACAATAATGAAATTTTCGTTTCTTTAGGGTGCTAAAATAAGATTTGTTGTTTTTGTCAAAATCACTATCTCCAAATTCCGGATTATGCCAAGGTTCCAAACAAAAAGGGTATAGTATTTTTATCTGAAGACCATCCCGCAGCCATTGTTCCGGTAATTCTTTCTCCGAAACTTCGGTACCATCATAGGTACATTTTATATGAATCTCTTTATTCCATTCGGTCCAATCCTCATTCCATTCAGTATTTTGGAACAGAAACAGACGACTAATATTTTTCAATATTATTAATAAAGGAAGCACAAAATACTTCCTAATATGTGATTGTATGATCAGCAACCAACTCCTCCCCCATTGAGCCAATGGGAAGTCCCATCGATTTGCTATGGCAAGACGATCTGCTTTCGTTTTCTCAACGAATGAAACTTTATCTTTTAAGAGTTTCTCCCTACTTTCTATCAAAATATTTTTTAATATTGATTCCGATCTATAATTCTTTTGTTTATATGAATAAGTTACAAGAAAAGTAGGTTTCTCGAGTATTCTTAAAAAGAATGGAGATTTTATCTTGAGTTGAAACATTTTCCATATCAAAGCTTTGCGTCGTCTAGCACGCATGGAACCTTTGACTAATTTTCTACGAAAATCAGATTGTTGCGAAAAACGTCTCACGATCTTCCTTCTTTTATCTCTTCCTTTTATTAGATATCCAAGATTTTTAACTTTTCTCTGACGAATATCAGTTACTCCAATAGCTATTACATCGAATTTATCATTTTTTAAATCAATTGTCCATCGAGGTACCTCCTTATTGAATTCGCGAAACAAAAATTTTTTATCAATTCGTGAGGAAAAATTTTTTACTCGGGTTGTATCACCCAAAAAGAAATTTTTCCAATAAGTTTTGAGCGTATTCCATCGATCTGTTTCCAAATAATTGAAATATAAATTTTTTTGTCGAGGCGATAAGTTTAGTACGAATTCCCAATTGAGGTTCGATTTTCGATTAGCTTTTTTTCTTATATTTCCAATCGGGATATTACTTTTATCATTTGATTCCATTCTTGTATTGTTATCAAAAAAATTCATTTGTTTCGGGCTCCGCTCAAAATTTATATTTTTTGATTTATTAATAAGTAAACCTAAAATACGCCGAGCATCCCGAGTCGATGGTTCCCAAGGTAATACAAAATTTTTATATTCCAACTCTTTCCATTGTTTAGAAATCCAATCTTTAAGTTTATTGTTTTTATCTAAAAAAAATTGATGTTTCTTCGTCTCCTCATATTTTTCAGTGACAAGCCAAGGTGATTTTGCCACCATAATCGTCCCATGTCTCTGTATAAATAGAGGGTCCGAACATTTATTGAAAATTTTGTCCTTAAAATTGAATAATCCCGTTTTTCTTTCCCTCACATCTGTCAGATTAAACCCACTAGATAGAAATTTGACTCTGTATTGAAATTCATTATATAAAAATTCTCTTTTTTTCTTCCTAATTCCGACCCATTCTTTGAAAAAACTATTAGATATTGAAAATTCGGGATCATCAAAGTAGTGTCTAAAATTTTTTTCAAAAAGTGCTACGCTGGGTAAATATGTAAAAGATAACCTTGGTCTTCCATCACTGAAACAAGAATTAAAAAAATATTGAGATACTCTTTTTTTCACGGGACTTTGGGTACTGAATCGGCTATTTTCTATGTATCTCAATGGCCTTTTCCATTGCCGGTAATCGAAAAGAAGATTAGTCCATGATTTTCGCGAAAATAATAAGTCTTCTCGCTTGGATAAATTCAGTTGGAAGCTATCGATTATTTTTTTGGTGATAAACGGGACCGGAATTCGACCGAGGTGTAACAGAGAAAAACTCAAAATAGTAATACTAAAGATTCGATGAATTACGCGTTTTACCAAAAGAAAAAGTATGGGTGAATCCGACTCTAAACGGAATAATAGCATTTTACTGGAATTGAAAAATAAGTATTGACCACAGAACCAGCCAAAAACAGTACTTGTTAAAAATAATAGATTATTACTATAACGAAAAAAGAAAATATTTAATAATCTTGCTAATACAGGACTGGGTAGGAGAATCGGATTCAATAACTGAAAAATCAAACTATCGAGAAATAAATTATACATTCTAGAATCTTGAAGTGATATTATTGGTCTCAAAGATTGGTAATTTAAAAGATCTTTAATTCTATACCAGTAAAAAAAAATGTAATACAAGAGTAGCAAACTTAATATGTGGGGTCTTACCAAAATTATGTAGAGAGGTGAGTAATAGACCGATAAAAATATTATTAATTGTCCCGTTATCAAACCACTAACAGCAGCTGTTCCAGCAAGATTACCTTCTAGCAAAAAGGCTCTTATAGATAAAATTTGAGAAGGACCAATAGGTAATGTGGTAAGCAGTCCATAGTATATTCCGAATAAAATAAATGTGCTCGAGAATCTTACCCATGTTAATATTGAGATCCATGGAACAAAAAGCAATAAGGGAATGCTTGTTATCATAATAAAAAACCTTCCTCAATAGGATGGGATTGCAATAGAATAAAGTTCATATGTTTTGAAAGAAAGGGTTATTTTCTAGATCGTTATTTCATATTAACGAACTAATAACCCTTCCGCTTTTTATCTTTCTTTAACCAAATCTGTCCAACCCAAATTTTCTAAATTATTGTTACGGCGCAAAGGACGCGTTACAAGTTCCAAAACATCTTTCGCATTGGTAAATCCATGGATTTGAGCAAAAGTAAACTCAACTGACCATTTTGTATTAATCCCCCTAGCTTCTGATGGATTAGCATGAGCCATTCCGGTTATGGCCAAATCAGGTTGTAATTCGCGCATACGTTGTATTTGATTATAATTATCAGGCTTTTCTACAATTCGAGGCATTGGTATACACATTTTTTTACATGTAGTTTGTGAGAGTGCTAATTCTGCAGCCTGATACCTTTTATCCATATATGGTATGCCAATTTCATAAACAATCATTCCACATCGAATTAAAAATCTCGCCAAAGAGATTTCTAAAAGATTGTCCCCCATAAAGAAAACAGATTTTCCGCGTATTAAATCGAGATAGTTCCTCAAACTTTCCCAAACTTGCTGTTCTCTTTCTTCCAAACCTTGTGTTTTGATACCAAAAGCGGAACAAATTTCTTCGATCCAAGCACGAGTTCCGTCCGGACCAATCGGAAAAGGTGCTCCAATTAATTTACATTTACGACGTCGCATCAAAGTTGTGGCTGTTCTGCTTAGAAATGGATTCACACCGCAAACATAAACGTTACTTCCTAATATTGGTAGATCTGTATATCTTTGGGCAGGTAACCAACCTGAAACATTAATTGATTGACGACTCAATTCCAAACTCGGTTGAGAAGCAACAGTTGAGGGTAGGGGACCAAAAAGAACTAAAGGAGTTTTATTTGTTGAATTAATTACGGGTCGCTTGATTTCCTTCTCCGTCTCGATTGGAAGAAAAGAAAATAATTTCTCAATAGATCTATTTTCATTTTTTCGTCCATTTTCAATCGAAATTTCTTGTTCGGGACATCGATGCGCCATGGCAGCTAGTACAGTATCTTCTCCCTGGGTAAAAGCATAGTCTAAACCGTTTGCCCTTGCAACTATAATTGGAATTTCAATTTCATTTTCCAATTTAGGAGCCATCCCTTCCAAATCCATTTTAATAATTTCCGTTGTACGAGTACCAATCCATATAATTACGCTCGGATTTCTATCTTTTTTTATTTGAAGGCATAACCGTTTCAGTTCCTGATAATCATTCAATTGAGCTGAAATATCACCTTCTTCCAATTCTGCCATAGCATAACGAGGTTCTGCAAAAATCATAACTCCAAGAGCATTTTGTAAGAAATACCCACATGTTTTTGTACCCACTACTGAGAAAAAACTATCTTCAATTTTTTGATACAACCACGCAACACAACTAATCGGACAAAAAGTATGATAATTACCCGTTTCGCATTCAAAAGTGAGAGTTTCAGATATCTTAATCGACATATATAGATTTCCTTGACTAAATGTACGAGACAAAATGAAAAAGAATTTTATGCGTTTCAGATTATCGTGAAATCAATTAAATTAGTTTGATTATCTTTTACATTCATAGTATTTATTGGATCCAAGTAAAAATCAGATAATAAACTAAATAATTCTCGATCTGGTATTTCTTCCGGTACAATTCCTTCGGGTTCAGATAATATTTGATCCGCTATATTTAGATAAAATTCACAAACAAATTTTAAACCAGTTTGAGATTCTACCATTTCAAATAAAGTTTTACCTTTTACTCTGGAAATTCTAATATCCTCAATCAAAGGTGAAACTTCTGGAACTGGCATTGGACAAGCTTCTACATATTTGTCAATAAGATCTCTTTTTGAAGTGCGATTACCAACTAAGCCCGCCAATCTAAGTGGATGTGTACGAGCTTTCTCCCTAACAGAAGCTGCAATTCTGTTAGCCGCGAATAAAGCATCAAAACCATTATCTGTAATAATTATGCAGTAATCCGCGTAATTCAATGGAGCCGCAAATCCTCCGCAAACTACATCACCTGAAACATCGAATAAAATGATATCATATTCATAAAAAGCGTTTAATTCTTTCAATAATTTTACAGTTTCTCCAACTACGTAACCTCCACAACCAGCCCCTGCTGGAGGGCCACCAGCTTCCACACAATCGACTCCTCCATAACCTTTATAAATAACATCTTCCGGCCAAACATCTTCATAATGATAATCTTTGGATTGTAAAGTATCTATTATAGTAGGGATTAAGAATCCAGTAAGAGTAAAAGTACTATCATGCTTCGGGTCACAACCAATTTGTAGGACCTTTTTTCCTCGTCTCGCTGAAGCTATGGATATGTTACAACTAGTAGTGGATTTTCCTATCCCACCTTTACCATAAACAGCTATCTTCATATTTATTCTTTTTAGTTTCCTGTATGTTCCTGTCTTTTCTATATAGTTATATCATTTGAATAATATTTATTCATGATAACACATTTCATCTTATTGTGAGCTAAATATTTCTTATCTTCATATTTATTCTTTTTAGTTTCCTGTATGTTCCTGTCTTTTCTATATAGTTATATCATTTGAATAATATTTATTCATGATAACACATTTCATCTTATTGTGAGCTAAATATTTCTAGCTACTTATCACGATCTAACGACTCGATAACCCGAAACTACCGAGCAAATCGGAGAAAATCTTATCACGTGTTATATATGACAAATCAGCTTATCCAAAGACTCTACTGAAATGGCTTAAAAGGTGAAGAGAAAAACGAGTATTGAACTATTTTCTGATGGAATACGATTACCAAGAGTAAAAAAAAGAGGTTAAGGTCATTTCACCATGATCTTTTTGGGAGAAAAAAGATCTTTTTTTGTAGAAGTAGAAATAGTGTACTTAACAAATCGATTACAGCATCGTGAACGTTGCTCGATCAATAATAATCTCGGGGAGGAAAGAAGATCATGATGGTGATGGTTGACCTCCCTCCCCCCTTGTCTCTCAAATATTCTTCATAAAGACTCGGTTAGGGATTGCTATCGCTACTTCTTTCACGTATAATGTTGGTACCCAACTTTTTATTTATGAAAGAAAGAGTTATGAACTAGTTAGTAGGTTGGTCCAACGTAAATGTTTCTAGGGTCGGACCCTCCAGATTGTTTTTCCTCA